AAGAAGAAGAAAGGAAGGAAAAAAATAGAAGTTACTAACTTGAAATCAAGATTTCGCTGCAATCAATAATCAATTCAATATTGTAAATAATATACAATGATTTCTAAACTCTATTTCAAATCACAGTCCAGTATTTTATTTAAGTATCTTGTATAATACTCTTGCCCTAGACCTACGTTTTTTATTCTACCCCCATTCCTCTATTATTAATTTAATTATTATATTAATTCGAACTTGAACCCGAGTCTCGCAGCTGTTGAATCCACTTTTGTTCTTTCTCTTTCCTCCCTTATTCTAAAAAAAGGGAAAAAAGAGAAAAGAGGGGGGGAAGGATTAGTCACAGATATTTAATTGTATCTCTAATCTTCGTTATTCCTTCCTATGGAAATAACTAGAATGAAAAAAAGGGGAATGTCAGCGCATCCGGGAAAAAACGATTAATCTCTATCAATAGACCTGCTAAAGACCCGAACCATAGAGTACTTAGTACTGGTGCCACAGAGAGATATGTTTTTAGATCTCGCATTGAAAAACCTCCTTCTTTTATTGTAATACATAATGGTAATACATATATGATCAGATGCATATGTAGTTAAGGACCACTTATAGTTGTACACGGAATCCCTAATTCAAATTGAAATGTACAATGATCCGGTGAATAAGATTTTTTCTGTTTTAAGAAAAAATACGTCCCTTTCTTCCCTAGCATGCCCGAAAATACTCATTTATTTTTACAATGTGTTTCGTTCCGTATTTCATATGTATATAAGTCTTTTACTATTATTATATGTTAAATGAGACCAAAAGGACGAAATGACCAGATAAATTGTATCTATCCGTGGAGGAAATAACGATGTGGAAAACAAGACAGGAATTCTCTACAATGACACTGTAGACCAATTGAAGGGATGTGGCGCAGCTTGGTAGCGCGTTTGTTTTGGGTACAAAATGTCACGGGTTCAAATCCTGTCATCCCTACCTATTACTTCTCCTTTGAGCAGTAACGAGGGATTAATTGAGATCGATTCAATATAATCTTTCATTTTTATGAGACTATATAGTATATGCATACAAGATGTCTTGGGGTTACAAAAATAATTCTTTTCTGATAAGAAAGCGCTCTTAGTTCAGTTCGGTAGAACGTGGGTCTCCAAAACCCGATGTCGTAGGTTCAAATCCTATAGAGCGTGATTCCGTTCTTCTTAGATCGAATTAGACTGAAATAGCTTTACTAACTTGAACAGCAATCCGAATTTGACCTCCTGTGTATTAAAGAAGGGAGGAGGTCAATCAAAAAAAGAGATGTTAATTAATCAAAGGTCCAACTGATCGCCACGCCTGTATTGTAAATATGCAGTTACGAATAACCCAGCCAAAGTAATAGGAATTAGCCCTAACACGATTCCAAATAGAAAAACTTCAATCATTTAAATTTGTTTCAAAGGAGAAAAAAGAGGTAATATCTATACCTAAATATTAATCCGAATTACCATGAATCTCAATGACCAAGAATTGGCAATTGACACGGTACGTAATTATAGAATACACGGAATCCCACAGAAAGATTTCTTTTTATGAATTGCGCATTTCAAATATTAATTTCAAATAAGTCGTATCTTGCTCAGACCAATAAATAGAGCTGAGGTTATAGTTAAAGCTGCTAATAGAAAACCGAAATAACTAGTTATAGTAGGCATGAAGGAGCTAAATTAAATATGTTCTTTTTAGACATATGTTTATAAAAAAGCACTTACCTGAGTTTCAATTTTTGCAAAATAGGAGATAAGCGAAAATACCAATTGAAAGAATAAGTTCAATTGAAAGTTTTTGATTCATCTATCATTATAGACGGCACTAACAAAGATAAAGTGACAGGTGTATAAAAAGAAATTGATATTGATTCATCATCTGTGACATCTACCCATCTGGCGATTCCAATCAACGAATTCATTGAGCAACTCTTAGGTAAACTAAACTTATAAACTAATAAGAACTGGGCCATGTAACTTCATTCAAAAATGAAAGCCCTTTTGAATCATTATGGAATCAAATCAAATTAGAAAATCATTTCTATTTTGATCATTTCTTTTTTAATTGTATCGAATCCATTCTCTATTTTAGAGCGAACAGTGACCTTATAAAAAAACTTTTTACTTGAATTTTAACGTATTAGATTCCGTAATAGGTTCATTTTCATAATATCTTAAATGAACGAGAAGAAAAAGGTTATCACACGATCACTCAAAGAAATCAAATCTTTATTTTAGTCCAACTAGATTCTAAGACTAGTAATTTCTATTATCTTTTCCTTTATAGGTTCTACATTTTATCTTTCCATATTATAAAGCCTCATCCTTGTAGTTAGGTCAAGAAAGAACCTTTTGATCTCGATCTAATAAAACAATGCATGCATCACAATTATTGATTACAAGTATTTTATTCTTTGTTCTCTTTCTTTCATCGAATACGATTTACTACTCTTACTTGTTACTGGACGACT